AATGAAGTGCCTGATTAAAGGGCTATTTTGATAGAATAGATAAAGTAAAAGTTTACCTTCATTATATTTAACAGAATTAAACTGTATCATTAAATATCAAAAATTTATGTGCATCTTACACTAAAATATAAAAAGATAAGCTAAATAAGCTTATAGACTCATAATCTATTTATAGAAGTAAAAACTTCTTCTTTTTATATGCATAACAATTCATCAAAAATGTTATTCTTATCATTCATTATTATAGGATCAATAATTAGACTATCATCATATTCATGAATAGGAGTTTGGATAGGGTTAGAAATCAACATATTAGCTTTTATACCTTTATTATCAAAACAACATAACAAGCTAATAAATGAAACATCAATTAAATACTTTATCATCCAAGCTCTAGCATCATCTATATTAATAATATCCATCATCTTAATTCAAATAAAAATAACTATATATTGGGTAATAAATGACATAATAACATTAATAATTAGTTTAAGATTAATATTAAAAATTGGGGTGGCACCAATTCATTACTGATTACCAGAAGTAATAGGAGAAACCAACTGAATAAATTGTTTAATACTAATAACATGACAAAAACTGGCGCCAATGACTGTAATATCTTATTATATTAAAACAAACGTAATCATCATATTAATAGTAATTATATCAGCCATTATTGGGTCATTAGGAGGTTTAAATCAATCTTCACTACGTAAGATTATAGCATATTCATCAATCAATCATATAGGGTGAATAATTAGAACAATAATAATTAGAGAAACCTTGTGAGAACTATACTTTATAATTTATTCAACTTTAAGAATTCTAACAATTATGATAATAAACCAAAATAAATTAATCTGATTAAACCAGATATTTAATTCAAACAATAACAACAACTTAAATAAATACTTAATTTATATATCTATATTATCATTAGGGGGACTTCCGCCATTCCTAGGGTTTGTCCCGAAATGGATAGCTATTCAAATAATAATTGAAAATAAAATAACATTTATTGTAATTATTCTTGTGATATCAAGAATAATTACATTATACTATTACCTACGAATTACATTAACATCAATTATTTTAACTATAGAAATAAATAAATGAAATGTCAAAACACCACAAAGAATTAAAATAAATAGAATAATAAGAATAATAACAACAATATCAAACATAATAATTATAATATCACCAATAATATTATTTTACTTCTAAGGACTTAAGTTAATTAAACTAATAGCCTTCAAAGTTATAAATAAAATAATCTATTTTAGGCCTTAGTAATTAGCTATAAAATCGATATTAACAACATAAGCATTAATCTTAATAAGGACTTAGTTATAAAATTATTAGCCTTCAAGGTTATAGATAAAAATAATCTATTTTAGGCCTTAGTAATTAGCTATAAAATCGATATTAACAACATAAGCATTAATCTTAATAAGGACTTAGTTATAAAATTATTAGCCTTCAAGGTTATAGATAAAAATAATCTATTTTTAGGCCTTAGTAGTTACACACCTTCAGAATTGCAGTCTGATATCATTTTGAATATAAAGCCTGGTAAAAGAGCTCACGCTCATAAATAGATTTACAATCCATCACCTTAATCAGCCATCTTACCGCAAAAATGAATTTTATCAACAAATCATAAAGATATTGGTACTTTATATTTTATTTTTGGAGCATGATCAGGAATATTAGGGACTTCATTAAGAATATTAATTCGTATAGAATTAGGAACCCCAGGTCACCTAATTGAAAATGATCAAATCTATAATGTAATTATTACATCTCACGCATTTGTAATAATTTTTTTTATAGTTATACCAATTATAATTGGTGGATTTGGTAACTGATTAGTACCTTTAATAATTGGGGCCCCAGATATAGCTTTCCCGCGAATGAATAATATAAGATTTTGATTATTACCGCCATCTTTAATTCTATTAATCACCTCAAGACTAACTGAAAGTGGAGCTGGAACTGGGTGAACAGTATACCCACCACTTTCTAGAAATATTGCTCATAGAGGCACATCTGTAGATTTAGCAATCTTTTCATTACATTTAGCCGGGATCTCATCAATTTTAGGTGCAGTTAATTTTATTACTACATCTATTAATATAAAATCACCATCTATAACATTTGATCAAATACCCTTATTTGTATGGTCTGTTGCTATTACAGCATTACTTTTACTTCTATCATTACCAGTACTAGCAGGAGCTATTACAATACTATTAACTGACCGTAATCTTAATACATCATTTTTTGACCCTGCAGGCGGTGGAGACCCCATTTTATACCAACACTTATTTTGATTTTTTGGTCACCCAGAAGTGTACATTTTAATTTTGCCTGGATTTGGTATAATTTCACATATTGTGTGTCAAGAAAGTGGTAAAATTGAATCATTTGGAACTACCGGAATAATTTATGCCATAGCAACTATTGGATTATTAGGATTTATCGTATGAGCCCACCATATATTTTCAGTTGGAATAGATGTTGATACACGAGCATACTTTACATCAGCAACCATAATTATTGCTGTACCAACTGGTATTAAGGTTTTTAGTTGACTTGGTACACTTTACGGAGCTAAATTTAAATTTAACCCACCATTATTATGATCATTAGGATTTATCTTTTTATTCACAGTTGGTGGGCTTACAGGGTTAGTATTAGCAAATTCATCAATTGATATTGTTCTACATGATACTTATTATGTAGTAGCCCATTTCCACTATGTTCTATCTATGGGAGCTGTATTTGCTATCATAGGCGGATTAGTACAGTGATTTCCATTATTTACTGGACTAACAATAAATGAGACATGATTAAAAATTCAATTTGCCACAATATTTATTGGAGTTAACTTAACATTTTTCCCGCAACACTTTTTAGGGCTAGCAGGCATACCACGACGATATTCAGACTACCCTGATGCCTACACATCATGAAATATTTTATCAAGAATTGGGTCAACTATCTCATTTGTAAGAATTATTATATTTATTGTAATTATGTGAGAAAGAATAATTTCAAATCGAGTAACTATATTCAATTATAACTCTATTAGATCAGCAGAGTGATTACAAACATTACCACCTTATGAACATACTTATTCAGAACTGCCTATTATATCAAAATAATTTAATATGGCAGATTAGTGCAATAGATTTAAGCTCTATATATGGAATAAATTCCTATTAAAAATGTCAACCTGATCTAATTTATCATTCCAAGATAGTAATTCACCTTTAATAGAACAACTATCATTTTTCCATGACCATACACTAACTATTTTAATTGTAATTACATTAATCGTAAGATACTTCATAATTTATATTATAAATAAAAATTTATCATACCAGTATATGCTTCATGGTCACATAATTGAAACTATTTGAACTTTACTTCCAGCAATAACATTAATTCTTATTGCCCTACCTTCAATTCGTATACTATACCTAATTGATGAAAATAAAATACCTATAATAACATTAAAAACTATTGGACGTCAATGATACTGAAGATACGAATATTCTGATTTCTATAATGTAGAATTTGACACTTACATAACACCAGAAAATGAATTATTAAATGATAGATTCCGTTTATTAGAAGTCGACAATCGAACTATTTTACCAATAAATATATTAATCCGAACATTAGTAACAGCTTCAGATGTAATTCATTCATGGGCAATCCCATCATTAGGTGTAAAAACTGACGCTACACCTGGGCGATTAAATCAAACTAGATTTATTATTAATCGCCCAGGACTGTATTATGGTCAATGCTCTGAAATCTGTGGCGCAAATCATAGATTTATACCTATTGTAATTGAAAGAACATCAACTAATCTATTTTTAAAATGAATTAATAAAATAATTAGTTAAGGGATTAGTTTATAAAAATAATTGAATGTCAATCTTTAGATACTAATTTAGTATCCCTTGACATTAGGTGGCTGAAAGTAAGTAATGGTCTCTTAAACCATAATATAGTAAGATTACATTTACTTCTAATGAAGATAATATCTATATTCCACAAATATCCCCTTTAATATGGTTGACCTTATTTATTTTATTCTCAACTTTAATAGTAATATTCAACATTTTTAACTATTTCTTATTTATAAATAAACCAACAATATTAGCTCTAAAAAAAGACTTTAATAAAATAATATTTTGAAAATGATAACAAATCTATTTTCAACATTTGACCCTTCTACTAATATTATAAATTTATCAATTAATTGACTAAGATCAATTATTGGATTTTTTATATTACCTGCAATCTATTGATTTATACCATCCCGTATCATATTTATTATTAATAAAATTAATAGTTACTTATATCAGGAATTTAAAATATTATTAGGTAATAATAACTCATTTAAAATATTATTAATATTTATTTCAATTTTGATAATAATAGTAATAAATAATTTCATAGGATTATTCCCTTATATCTTTACTAGAACAAGCCACTTAACAATAACATTAACAATTGCATTACCACTTTGAACTAGATTTATATTATACGGGTGAATTATTAATACAAATAATATATTTTCACACCTAGTACCTCAAGGAACACCTAATATCTTAATACCATTTATAGTTCTAATCGAAACAACTAGTAATATTATTCGACCTGGTACACTAGCAGTACGGCTATCCGCCAATATAATTGCAGGTCATTTACTTTTAACATTAATAGGGAATACTGGGCCAATAATTTCATATAAGTTAATAACTATCATATTAATTATTCAATTAATACTAGTAATTCTAGAATCGGCAGTAGCAGTAATCCAAGGATACGTATTTTCAGTATTAAGTATTTTGTATTCAAGAGAAGTTCATTAACTTATGATAACAACCGATAATAATCAACCTTACCACTTAGTCGATAAAAGACCTTGACCACTAACTGCAGCAATTGGTGCTATGGTGACTGCTTCAGGATTAGCTAAATGATTTCATATATTTAACAGTAGATTAATGTATAATGGGATAATAATCACTTTATTAACACTATATCAATGATGACGTGATGTCACCCGTGAAGGAACATTACAAGGCCTTCATACTTTATTAGTATCAAAAGGATTACGATTAGGAATAATTTTATTTATTTCATCAGAGGTATTATTTTTTATAGCATTCTTCTGAGCTTACTTTCATAGAAGACTAGCCCCAACTATTGAATTAGGTATAATATGACCTCCAGAAGGGATTAAACCATTTAATCCTATGCAAGTACCCCTTCTTAATACAGTAATCCTTTTATCATCTGGTATTACAGTTACATGGGCCCATCATAGACTAATAGAATCTAATTATTCTATAGGATCACAAGGTCTTATACTAACTGTAATTTTAGGGCTGTACTTCACATTACTTCAAGGGTACGAATATTGAGAATCACCATTTACAATTTCAGACTCAATTTATGGGTCTACATTCTTTTTAGCTACAGGATTCCACGGAATTCACGTAATTATTGGAACTACATTTTTACTAATCTGCTTAATTCGACATTACTATAACCACTTTTCTAATAATCACCATTTTGGGTTCGAGGCAGCAGCATGATATTGACACTTCGTTGACGTAGTATGACTTTTTTTATATATTTCAATTTATTGATGAAGAATTTATTTATCTAGTATAATTAGTACAACTGACTTCCAATTAGCAAGATTGATTAAAATCAAGATAAATAATTATTATAATAATAATTAGAATAACTATCGCAATACTAATCCCAATTATAGTAATAATGATTACAAATATCCTATCAAAAAAAATAATTAATGACCGAGAAAAAAGATCACCATTTGAATGCGGGTTTGACCCCAAAAGATCGGCTCGTATACCATTTTCATTACAATTTTTTATAATTGCAGTAATTTTTTTAATTTTTGATGTAGAAATTGTTATAATCCTCCCAATTATATTAATATTTAAATCATCAATGATTATAACCTTATTTATACCAACATTATTTTTTATTATAATCCTATTAATAGGGCTATATCATGAATGAAAACAAGGGGCCCTCCAGTGGGCAACATAATTAAACAGGGTTATAGTTAAATATAACATTTGGGTTGCATTCAAAAAGTATTGATATAATCAATTAACCTTAAATAAGAAGCGAATTTTGCATTCAGTTTCGACCTGATATTTGGTTAATTAAACCCTTATTTATGTTAATTGAAGCCAAATAGAGGCATATTAATGTTAATAATATCATTGAATAATAAATTCCAATTAAAGAAATGTAAAGTCATTATAAAGCTGCTAACTTAAATAAAAGCGGTTAAATTCCGTTAACATTTCTATTTATATAGTTTAATTAAAACGCTACATTTTCAATGTAAAAATAGTATACAATACTTATAAATATTTTAAGGTAAATATACCACCACTACATCTTCAATGTAAAGCTCTTAATAAGCTATTAAAATTTATAGCATATACAAACTAATTAGTATAAATATTCACAAAGAAAAATATAGTATATAAGTTTTGAAATTAGAATCATATCATCACTGCATATAATTTGTACAATAAATAAAAAACTTGTACATACCCTGGCCCCCTATGAACTCACTTCAACCATAATCAACTGACTTTACTACTATATTACCATAATTTAAAATATAATAAGAAATATAAGTGGTAGATAAATAAGGCATAAATCATATATTGCCCATTATATAAGTAATCAAATTAAAATGAAATTTTGTATATAAATAATTATAATTAAATAATATATAACCAAAATAAGAACCTAAAAAAACAGTAGATATTGTAATATATTTTAATATATTAGGTAAACAAATCATATAAGGGTAAGGAAATATAATTCATATTAATAGTCTACCACTAAGTAATCTAAACAATAATAACCCAAATATACCAAAATTTATGTAATAATTTATATCATCAAAATTATTTGATTTATTATAATTATAATTAGATAATATTGAATAATAAATTAATCGTAAAGAATATATAGCTGTTAAACCAGTAGAGATAAAATAAAGTAAAAAAATTAATAAATTTAACCATCTTAACATAACAACTTCCAAAATTAAATCTTTTGAATAAAAACCTGATAAAAATGGTATTCCACATAAAGATAAACTTGAAACATTAAAACAAATAGAAGTAAAAGGCATTTGTTTAACTATTGAACCTATATAACGAATATCCTGAAAATCGCCTAAATTATGAATATAAGATCCAGCACATAAAAATAATAAAGCCTTAAACAAAGCATGAGTCAATAAATGGAAAAAAGCCAATTTTCAATAACCTATTGAAAGAATTCTTATTATTAACCCTAATTGTCTTAATGTTGAAAGAGCAATAATCTTCTTTAAGTCATACTCAAAATTAGCCACTATCCCTGCTATAAACATAGTTAAGCACCCAAATAATAATAAGACCTTAAAAAACCCTGTATATATGAGAATAAAATTAAATCGAATTATCAAATATACACCAGCAGTTACTAAAGTAGAGGAGTGAACTAATGCAGACACTGGCGTTGGGGCAGCCATGGCTGCCGGTAATCAAGAAGAAAACGGAATCTGGGCTCTTTTAGTTATTGATGCTAAAATTAAAAGTAACATAATTATATTTATCTCAATCGTAATACCAAGTAAATCATTTAAATAAATATAATTTCATCTACCATAATTTAATATAAAAGCAATAGACATCAAAATAGAAACATCACCAACACGGTTTGATATAACAGTTAATATCCCAGAATTGTAAGACTTAACATTTTGATAATAAATTACTAGTAAATAAGAAACTAACCCTAATCCATCCCAACCTAATAAAATTCTGATTATATTTGGTCTAATAATTATAAATATTATAGAAACAACAAAAAGGAATACAATTAAAATAAACCGGTCTAAATACTTATCACCACTCATATAATCAGTTCTGTAGTAAATAACTATAGATGAAATTAACATAACAAAAGATATGAATAATAATGATATTCAATCAAACAATAAGGTTATAACAACTATAGAAGAATTTAAATTTATAATTTCTCAATCAATGAAAATAACTATGTCTATAATCAAAAAATAAACACCAAATATAAACGTAATTAATCTGGAAGGAAATAAACAAAAAAATATTAAATTACTAATAACAAAAACATTAATAACCTAAGATGTACCCATATCTATGACACCACAAATCATTATTTTAAATTAAAATACTTAAGTTACATTAATAAATAATCACCCTTTATAAAAAGGATATTTAAAGGCAATCAATGTAAGAATAACAAATGATATTCACGTATATAACTTATAGAAAATGAATATAAACCTGAATAATAAATACCATGTTGACTATAAGAATATATATATAAAGTGTATATAGCACTAAAAAAAGATAAAAATATTAAAATTATTATTATTAATCAAGATCAAGAGACAATTCTATTAAATAACATAATTTCACCCAATAAATTAATAGAGGGGGGAGCAGCCATATTTGAGGAACTTAACAAAAATCACCATAAACATATTATTGGTATAAAATTTATTATACCCTTATTAAATATAAGTATTCGTCTACCTGAACGTTCATAAACAATATTAGACAAACAAAATAAACCAGATGAGCATAAACCATGACCCAATATTAAAATTAAAGACCCTAGAACCCCTCATCAATTTATAATCAATACCCCTCTAATTACTATAGATATATGGACTACTGATGAATAAGCAATTAAAGACTTTAAATCCACCTGACGTAAACAATAAACTCTAACAATTATTCCGCCTATTAAAGATAGACTAATTAAAAAATAATTATAAATGTGATTAAATACTATAATAAACTTTATTATACGAATTAATCCATACCCCCCTAGTTTTAATAAAACCCCAGCCAAAATTATTCTACCAGAAATAGGGGCCTCTACATGAGCTTTAGGAAGTCATAAATGAACTATAAATATTGGCATTTTAACCAAAAAAGCTAAAATAGAAAATAAATAAAAAAAGAAATATATATTTGTAGAAAACACCAATAAAGGAAAACATAAAGTATTAATTAAATAATATACCCTAAATAAAACTAGTAGTAATGGAAGTCTAGCAAATAAAGTATAAAATATTAAATAAATACCAGCCTGTAACCGTTCAGGCTGGTATCCCCAACCTAAAATTAAAAATAAAGTAGGGATTAAACTCGACTCAAAAAATAAATAAAAAGAAAATAAATTTATACTTGAAAATGCTATGAATAGCATTAATAATAAAAACATAATTAAAAATAAAAAAAGATTATTATAATAAAAACTAAAATAAATATTACTTCTAGAAGTAATTATTAATAAACAAATCCATAATCTTAATATAATTAATATGTATGAAAATACATCTATACCTATGAAGTATCTAATAAATCCGTAATTAAAAATTGAATAAGAATAAAACATAAATATAAAAGATATTAATAATAATAAAGAATGAACCACCCATCAAATATTATTAACTAAACAAAGAGGTATCAATATAATTAATATAATTATTAATTTTAACATAAAGAGAATCTAAAAGAATTAAAAAAATCATTACCATGTGAACGGATTATAGAAACAAGAATCGATAACCCTAAAACCCCCTCACATACTGATATAACTATAAAAATAATAACAAAATATAATTCATTATTAAAACACAATAAATATAAAACAATTATTAAAAATAAAGAAATAACAATATATTCTAGTCTAAGTAGTACCAATATTAAATGTTTACGCTTAGATGAAAAAACATAAACCCCTCTTATAAAAGCAAATAAAGAAATAAAAAATGATAACATAAGTTGTTTTAATAGTTTAATAACAAACATTGGTCTTGTAAATCAAAAATAAGAATATTCTTTTAAAACTTATCAGGAAGAAAGATTGCCTATTTCACTGGTCTCCAAAACCAATATTTTATATAAACTACCTCCTGTATTATACTAGCAACAACATCAATAGCATTTTTAATAAATATAATATTTATTATAACTAGACATCCTATAACAATAGTTATTACAATTTTAATACAAACACTTATAATTTGCACAATTAGAGGTATAATTATAGAAAGATTCTGATTATCATATCTATTGTTTTTAATTATATTAGGGGGAATAATAGTATTATTCATATATATTACAAGAATTGCATCTAATGAAATATTAAAATTCAACATAAATATTATTACAATTATATTGGTATCTATCACAATTATAATTAGTATTAATATTGATAAATATATAGTATTTTATGATTCAAACAATAGAGAAATATGCAGATTCAACCAGATAATCAACATTAAAGAAACATCTGAACTAATAAAAAAATTATATAATCAACCAACTTATATTATAAGAATAATAATAATAGTGTATTTATTATTTACTATAATTGTTGTAATTAAAATTATTAATATTAAACAAGGACCTGTCCGTAAAACAACTTATGAATAAACCTTCACGTTTAAATCACCCTATAATTAAAATTGTTAATAACTCATTAATTGATTTACCAGCACCATCAAATATCTCATTTTGATGAAATCTAGGGTCAATGTTAGGCCTATGTTTAATAATTCAGACAATTACAGGGCTATTCCTAGCTATACATTATACATCAAATATTGAAATAGCATTTAATAGAGTAGTTCATATTTGTCGTGACGTTAATAACGGTTGAATATTACGAACTATACATTCTAATGGAGCTTCATTATTTTTCGTTTGTATTTACCTTCATGTAGGACGAGGTCTTTACTACGGATCTTATACTTATAAGGAAACATGATTAGTAGGGACTATCATTTTGTTTATAACAATAGCAACAGCATTCATAGGGTATGTATTACCATGAGGACAAATATCATTTTGAGGGGCTACTGTAATTACTAATTTATTATCAGCAATACCGTATTTAGGGGCAGAATTAGTACAATGAATTTGAGGGGGGTTTGCCGTAGATAACGCTACTCTTAATCGTTTCTTTACATTCCACTTCATTCTACCATTTATTATTATAATAATATCTATAATCCATTTATTATTCCTTCACCAAACTGGATCTAATAACCCAATGGGGTTAAATAGAAATATAGATAAAATCCCATTTCACCCATACTTCACATTTAAAGATACTATCACTTTTTCAATAATCATTGTAAATTTAATATTATTATCAATAATTGGACCTTATATCCTTGGTGACCCTGACAACTTCACACCAGCTAACCCACTAGTTACCCCCGTCCATATCCAACCAGAATGATACTTTCTATTTGCGTATGCAATTCTGCGATCTATTCCAAACAAATTAGGGGGAGTAATTGCATTAATTATATCAATTAGAATTTTAATAATTATACCATTCTATAATATCTCAAGTTTCCGTGGTATAGAATTCTATCCTATAAATCAAATTATATTTTGAATACTAATAATCCTAGTAATGTTATTAACATGAATTGGGAAACGACCAGTAGAAGAACCTTATATCACTGTAGGTCAATTATTAACAATTATATATTTCTTATACTTTATTATCAACATCCATGTAGCTAATTTATGAGACTGATTAATTAAATAGTTAATTAACTTAAGTAAAGTTTATGTCTTGAAAACATAAAATAGAAGATTTAGCTTCTATTAACTTAAATACTTAATAATTTCTTTAAAAATTCAACTAATAAAGGAGTAACTTAAACCCTAAAAAAAAGATAAAAAAATTTAAAGACAAAGGTAAAAATCTCTTTCAAGCTAAAAATATCAACTTATCATAGCGATAACGAGGTAAAGTACCACGAACTCAGATAAATATAAAAGAAACTGTAGTCACCTTTAAATAAAATAAAAAAGAAAAATAATCACCACCTAAAAAAATTAAAGAAATTAATATTCTCATAAATATAATTCTGGCATACTCAGATAAAAAAATCAATGTGAAACCACCGGAACCATATTCTACATTAAACCCAGAAACTAATTCAGATTCCCCCTCAGCAAAATCAAAAGGTGTACGATTGGTTTCTGCTAGACAAGAAGTAAAACAACATAAAAATAGGGGCAACATAAAAATAATAAATCAACAATTAAATTGATAATAATAATAATAAGAAATATTATATGTGCCAATTAATATAATTGTTGACAATAAAATTAAAGCTAATCTTACCTCATATGAAATAGTTTGAGCTACAGAACGTAAGGAACCTAATAAAGAATAATTTGAATTTGATGACCAACCAGCAATTATTACCGTATAAACGCTTAAACTAGTACAGCATAAAAAAAATAAAAATCTATATAAAAATGAACACATATAAGTTAAATAAGGGAAAATAACCCAAATAATTAAAGAAACTATCAAATTAATGATAGGTGATATATAATAAATAAAATAATTAGAAATAAATAAATTATGTATTTCCTTATTTAATAATTTAATGGCGTCAGCAAATGGTTGGGGTAAACCCAACAACCCTACTTTATTTGGGCCTTTACGAATTTGAATATAACCTAAAATCTTTCGTTCAAATAAAGTTAAAAATGCAACTCTAATAAGAACACAAATAATTAATAATAAGTAATTAATTAAAAACATAATAAAATCATATTTCATTATACTAACTGTAATTAATTACTTATTTGAGTTCTAAACTCAATGCACTATTCTGCCAAGATAGTATATATATTAATAATTGTCATTAATAAAAGAATTACCCAACCATATGGTCCTTTCGTACTAATATAATTTAATTAATTCAGGATAGAAACCGACCTGGCTCACGCCGGTCTGAACTCAGATCATGTAAGAATTTAAAGGTCGAACAGACCTAATTATATAAACTATGCACCATATATTTTTCTTAATCCAACATCGAGGTCGTAATCCACTTTATCGATATGAACTCTCCAAAATGATTACGCTGTTATCCCTAAGGTAACTTAATCTTTTAATCGCAATTTACGGATCATTAGTACACATATTAGTGAAATTATTAAAAGAAAGTTTAATTATTTTCTCAATCTCCCCAATCAAATAATAATTAATTATTAGGAAATAAACATAAATACTATATTAATTATGATTTATAAAGCTCTATAGGGTCTTCTCGTCCTTAAACTGAATTTAAGCCTTTTAACTTAAAAGTTAAATTCAACAAATTAAAATGAGACAGTAAATCCTTCGTCAAACCATTCATACCAGACTTTAATTAAAAGACTAATGATTATGCTACCTTTGCACGGTCAAAATACCGCGGCCATTTAAAATATCAGTGAGCAGGTATGACTTTAAATTAAAATCAAAAAGACATGTTTTTGATAAACAGGCGAGAACTTAAATTGCCTAATTCCTTAAATTAAAATTAATAATAAATTTTAAAGTTACTAAAATAATTTACTAATCTAATCATTAACTCTAACTTTATAAAATTAAAAGATTTAACTTAATTAATAATCTAAAATAATTATAAAATCAAATAAATAATAATAAACTGAAACGTAATTTTAAAATAGCTGGTTTAAAGCCTATTTTTTTAATTAATAATTAGTAATTATAGAATAATATACAAAGCTTATCCCTTATACAAATAAACAGCAATAATAAATAATAATAAAAATTATTAATTAACATAACTGGTAAAATTAAATTTAATCTTAAGTAACTAGATATCTTAATTAACGAATAACATATCACCACTATATAAATATTATTAATAATTATTAAACATTAAATAAAATATTTATATAGATCTAATTAAATCGAGATAAATAAATAAATAATATAAATTTGATCAACCCTGATACAAAAGGTAAAATAAAATAAATCTACTTACAAAAAAATTAATAAAATCCAATCACCTTACTAATAATCTATAATTCAAATAATTATCCCAAAAATATACTAAAACACCAATTAACAAAAATACTTTTATTATATATAAATAAACATCAAATAAATAAAATAATAAAATAATTTTAGAACGATCTGAATTGAACAGAAATCAACTTATTGTAAATAAAATGCTTAACCCTTAAGCTCCGATCTATTATCTCTAGATACACTTTCCAGTACATCTACTATGTTACGACTTATCTCATTTAAATTAATTAATATAATTAAATAATGAGAGCGACGGGCGATGTGTACACATTCCAGAGCATAATCATATAAAAAAAATAATTTATATTACTATTAAATCCACCTTTATCCATATATTTCATCATAAAATCCGTTTTAAATAAAATTATTGTAACCCACTTCTACTTAAATATAAACTGTATCTTGACCTGAAATATAATTAAATTAAATGTTAAGACAATTAAAACCTTAAAGGGACTGCCTGATAACGGAGATATACAAATAAATAACTCAAGTAAAGTTAATCGTGAACTATCAATTACAGAGCAGGTTCCTCTAAACAGATAAAATACCGCCAAATTCTTTGAGTTTTAAGAACATAACTAATACTACTCAGGTTTACTAACTACATTTAAAATAATAGGGTATCTAATCCTAGTTTAATAAATAAATTTCATAGCTTCATAAAAAGAAATATATTATTATTTAAATTTCACTTAAAAATAATAATTATTAATTCAAAATTAAATTAACTATAAACCAATAATTTTTAATTGCATTAATCGTTTAACCGCGACTGCTGGCACGAAATAAGTCAATACTAATACAATTACTAATTCCAGGGTTACCTGATTATTAATTCAAATTACTGCAATATGAACATTAAGAACAAAACTCACATATAATATATAGTAAAATAAAAATTAAAGCAAGAATCAAACTTTTAACACAAAAAAAAAATAAAACATAAAAATAAAATTAAGATTCATAACATTACTAAAAAAAAAAATAATTTTAAAAATAAAATATTAAATAATAATCAAAAAATTTCAGAATTATCCCAACATCCTCGCAACTCTAATACACTAAACAACAACTTTAAGCACTAAACAAAAATAAATTGTAAAAATAAAATTAAGATTCATAACATTATTAAAAAAATCAAGAACGCATACCAATAAAATTAATATATATATGTATTTACATATTATTATATATCATTATGCTATAAAAACGATTAAAAGCAAATATTGTTCTGAATTACTTTATTTAATCTTTTTATTTTTTTTATTTTATAAAAAGATTAAATAATATAAGTGTTTATATGATATAATTAAATAATTAAATTAAAGTGAATTTAATATACAGGTTTGATTTATTAAATATTATTTTAATTTAAATATAATTAATTATTCTTTGATAATTTATAATATAATTATATTCAATTCAATTAACTGTATTAATATAAAATTTTATATTATATAATATTCTTGTATTGATTATTGTACAATAATATATTATATATTTATTTTATTATAATTCTCTATTATAATAATGTAAAATATTTTCTTTAAATTAAACATATAAGTATCTATACATCTTATAGATATATGTATTTAAATAATCATTTATTATAATATAAGTTTAATCTATAACTATAAATGTACAATAATATATTTATATGTTATGTTATAATAAAATAAATTTATATATAAATATATTCGATTCAATTAACTATATTAATATAAAATTTTATATTTTATAATATTCTTATATTGATTATTGTAAATTAATATATTATATATTTATCATACGATAATTATTTATTATAATAATGTAAAATATTTCCTTGAAGCTGATTCATAAGTATCTGTATTTCTTATATGCAACTGTATTAATATAAGTATTTTTTGATTATCAAATTACCCATGACGGAGATTATTTAATCTTATTTAAATAATCATTTATTATAATATAAATTACTATTTCAATTATATACAAATATTTGTATATATGATCAAATAAATTATTTAATTAAATATAAATATATATATTATGAACCAAAAAAAAGGCAATGAAAAAAAAACACAATAAATCATTACAATAAAAAAACTCATTAACTTTAAACTATAATTAACCTAAAAATTATATATTAAATAGCACAAACTAAAAAATTAAATAATGAAAAACAACAAAATATATAAAGACCAATTAAAAACAATCAAAAGTTAAAACTGTAGTTAACCTAAAAATTGTATATTAAATAGCACAACTTAAAACAACAAAATATATAAAGACCGATTAAAAACAATCAAAAGTTAAAACTGTAGTTAACCTAAAAATTATATATTAAATAAAGCAACTTGTAGAAATACACAACGTAAAAGCAACAATAAATATAAGGATTAATTAAAAACAATGATAGGTTAAGACTACAGATTAACCTAAAATTACAATGTAATAAAACCAATAAAACACTATATT